AAATAATTTTTCTGAAATATTGGAGAAATCCCTTTACTGGGTAGAAATAATAGGTACAATTTTCAATGTTTTGCTTATGTACAAAGTAACAAACAAATATTATAATTGGGCCGTTCGATCATTTTTCAGTCATTCATTGAATGATAAATCACTACAAGTGAAGGAGATACACGATTTAAATAACGAAAGATCCAATATTTAAAAATTGTATCTAAAATGACTGGAAAAGTAGAAACAAGACCGGATATAATTTGATCATTATGAGCAAATCCAAAATCTTTGTAGACAGAGCCAATCATTAATTCCCAACCGTGGGGCGAATGGAATCCTATACATAAATCAGTTAATAAAAGAATAGAAAAAGCCTTTATTGTGTCGCTTAAGTTATATAGGAATTCTTGAACCCAAGAGTTAAGAATAACAAGTTCTTCATTACCTATAATAGAATAACCACTTAGAATAACGAAACAGATTATATTTGTCGAGAAATGTAAAATTGTATGGATACGATCCTCATTGTGCATCTTGATCAATTGGGTCGTTTCTTTGTAGATTTCGACGCGAAGCTTTTGTAAATGCGTTTCTGGGTATTCCTTTATCATTTCCTCCAAACGAAGGAGTTCCTCTAAGTCTATGAATTTTTTTAGAATACTCTTTTCTTGAATATCATTCAAAAAAATTTCGGATTGCCTAATATTCCACCAATTAGTAATCCAAGATTCCAGACTTTTTTTAAATGAGAGAGAGATCCACCAAGGCAAAAATACTATAAATGCAAGATATAGAAGGGAAATAAATACTTTCTTTTTTGCCATTTTTTCGTCTGTGAATTTTTGAAGTTTTAATGAACTCACCCCATGCGTCGACTCTATATGATACTAATATTTGTATCAAGCATAAGTTATATCCCAACCCAAGCCATCGAGCCCATTAATCTATTTCGAAATTTTTATTTGTGATGCAGTAGAGTGGTTAGGTTAGTCCTTGAATCTAGAAAAAATACAGAAATAGAATAAGAAAGAGTTCGCTTCAAAGTAATATTAGTTGGATTTCGAAACGAAAGAACTCCCGTTTTATTAAAAAAAATGTCAAATATTTGAAAAAAAAAAAAAAAAAATGATGGACACACAAAATTTCGTTTTAGAGTTGCTTCATATACGTTTACTTTGGCTTGAATAGGCAGGCATTCAGAACAAACTTCCGTTAAGTTATGGTATAGAAAAAAAGAGAGTTCTTGAGTTTTTTCCCTTTTGCAAAGTATTCATTTTTCAGTTCCTTTTTTCAAAATACTTCAATTGGTACGCGCAAGAAATAGGCCAATTCAGCAGCTTTTTGCTCAATTTCTCGTGGAGTCAAATTCTCATCAGTACGTGTCAAGGGAATGGCCCCCTGGCCTCTGATTTCCATATAAAGAACCCGACGAGCAAAAAGACCCTCTTTATTTTCTATTCTGATAGACTGAATATCTTTCATAAGGAATCGCAGGAATATGCGACGGTTTTTTCCAGGAAATCCCCAACGAAAAATACACACTATGCCCTCTTTTATATCAAATCGATCATAACCACTACCTACATTCCACGAAATTGTGCACCACAAGTAGGAGCTAATAAAGAGACCCGCGATCCCATAGAAAGACATCACGATCCCCTGTGGAAAAAAATTTATTTGCTGAGAAGGAAACAAAGATATAAAATTCCTACCAAAATAACTGGAGGTTCCAACCAATACAAACCCTAATGAACCTAAAAAAAGAATGAGGGCCCAACCGAAATTACTTATTTTTCGAGATCCCGCTATAAGTTCTATCCATATACGTTCTGATCGCCAACTCATACTCTCACTAGACCTAGTTGCATTTTATTGGAATTGGAAGAATAACAAAAAGAAATTTTAGTTTACTTTTTTTTGTTTCCGAAGTAACTCTCATCAACCAGCACTACTATAGATGTGAAACTTTTATTTTAGAAAAATTCATCGAATTACTTAGATCCAAACTAAAATAATAACATCTCTTTCGTATGATTTCCTATAGATATCCACATATAGATATATTCACTTTACATTTCCGAAACTCTCCCCGCTACCGATCCATTTGAAATTGTTATAATTAATTTACCCATATATCATGTTTACACACATACATAAGAGTTTATGCTCGAAAGAAGCCAGATGTTATACCATATTCTACTAAATAGATAGGGGTGTTATGATCAAAGTAAGTCTTGAAAAAAAAAAAAATGGATACAGAGTTGTCCCTATAGTATCTAAAAGATTTTGTTTTTTTGAACATGAAGAAATAAAGAAACCATTGCAATTGCCGGAAATACTAAGCCCACTAAAGGCACAAAAATAGAGGGAAAGCTGTTGAGAGTTATCATTGAGTGGGTACCTCGATTTAATATTTGTACCTGTTATTTTTATTTATTGCTTTATATTTTATATTACTATTTTTATTTTTTTATTTTAACCTTATATTCTTATTGAAAGTTAAAGATATTTTATAATTCATATATATTCATATATAATAATTATATTTATATAATATATATATATATTATATTTTATATATTTTATATTTATATATAGTAATTATACCTAAGTGAGTATATACTTAAATAAGGAATATATAAGTATAATAAGGAATATATAAGTATATGTTTTAATAATTTTTTTTTGAATAAATACTTATAAAAAAATGTGTAAATAAACGGACTTATTCACCCTTCTACACGTTTCTACACGAAATATATGTATGTACCTTTTTTTTATTCCTATTTTTAGTTATTTTCGTGCTCTTGTCTTATAATTTAATAATTTTCATTTCAAAAAATTTATTCCGTTTTATTAATTATTAAATTAATAAATAAATTAAAACTCTACTCTACAGTTCTACTTAAATCTAAGTTTGATCCAAAGGAAAGAAGGCGTGTAGCCGAAATAATTCACTCAGAACATCCTTTAAAAGATTACGTGGTACGATTAGATCGAATAAGCCCTTATGGAATAAATATTCAGCCACTTGTGAATCCTCGGGTACTGTCTTATTCAATGTTTGTTCAATTACTCGTTTACCCGCAAATGCAATGTAAGCGTTTGGTTCAGCAATAATGATATCTCCCAACATACCAAAACTAGCCGTCACCCCACCTGTGGTAGGGGATGTAAGGACTGCGACATAAAATAACTTTTTATTTGATTGATAATCATATAAAGCGGAAGATATTTTAGCCATTTGCATCAAGCTCAAACTTCCTTCTTGCATGCGGGCTCCTCCGGAAGCACACACTAGAATAAGAGGTAAAAGTTTATTGGTAGCATACTCAGCCAAACGTGTGATTTTTTCACCTACTACAGATCCCATACTACCTCCCATAAACTGAAAATCCATAACCCCAATTGCTACGGGAATGCCATTTAATTGACCTGTGCCTGTTTGAACAGCCTCAGTTAATCCTGTATTTTTTTGATAAGAATCAATACGATCTTTATAAGGTTCCTCTTCCGAATGAAATTCAATGGGATCTAGAGAGACCATATCTTCATTCATAGGATTCCAAGTACCTGGATCAATCAAAAGTTCGATTCTATCGAAACTACTCATTTTCAAATGACATCCACACTGTTCACAAATATTCATTTTGGATTTTAAAAATTTCTTATAATTTAATCCATAACAATTTTCGCATTGAATCCACAAATGCCTGTATTTTTGAGTTACATTTAAATTATTAGATCTTATAGTTAAATCACTACCATCTTTGCTAGTTTTGATACTGGAACTCCCGCTTTTACTACTAGTTCTGCTTTCGCCACAAATGTAACTATAAATGTAACTATCACTGTAATTGTCACTATTGCTTAAAATATAACTATCAATACAAATTTGAGAACGAAGATAACTGTCAATGCAACTAGTAATATGATTATTCCAACTATAATTAGAATTAGTATCATACGGGTAACGGTCGCGGAGATTATCGTCACTTTTAGTTGCATTATTCATATAACTCGAAGTCTGGGAAAACGAACTTTTTAGTTCACTTAGAAAAGAATGGTCGGTGTCAATTTCAAAATTTTTATTTTCAATATCAAAATATATGGAATAACCGTCCCTATTACTATCCATAACTAAAAAAGTCTCATCCGATATTAAATTCCGAGTGGATCCGACGCCGACTAAACGATCAACATTACTGTAATTAGACTTGTCACTACAATTAGACACGTCTTTATCCATATCCATATCATCTATAATTTGATCTTCACTTACACTGGTATTTTCAAAAGGACCAAAAAAGGCCATTGATTTACTTAGCCTACACCCGTGTTCTAACTCCCCGCTAAACAAGAGCGAACCAAACCACCACTTTTCCATAGAACTTTCTTGCCCCTAATTTACATGAAAATACAATAGATGAATAGTCATTTACATGAAAATACAATAGATGAATAATCGTTCGATAAAAATCATTTGAATATTCCGATCCGAATAAACATATAAATCCAATCAATAGGGTTATTAACTAATATGAGGGGGTAGTGAAAAAAAGCCGTTTCTCCTAATACTATGAATAAACCTTTTTTGTAAAATCTCGCCTACTAATCTAATCAGGTTCTATTCCAACACCGAATGAAAAGGACAATATACAGGATAGGTAGAAGAGGCTGCTTGGCGCGATCTATGATCCAAAAATGCAGGATCAGGTTATACTATAATAAATAGAAAAAATACGAATTACATTAAGGAATTCCATTACATTCCAAGTATAAGGGTAAATTATTAAGTATAAGAATACACCAATCCTAAGGATCCGGAGGATTAATTGTGGATCCAACACAACAATAAAAAAGCGTTTAAGTTATTTCGTCTTATCTTTTTTCTTGTATATTTAGATAAATATGGATCTATCAAAAATCGAGAGATCTATACAATAAGAACAATAAGATCCTTTTATTGTATTCGGCTCAATCTTTTTAATAAAAGATTGGGCCGAATT